TCAAAGTGAATTCTCCCTAGATACATCTATTCAATTAAATTATGAATCTATACTGATTCCGAATATATGAATTGTCCTAAATATTCAAAACCTATTTTCGGCCCTTTTCTAAAAAAAAGATAAAAAATCCAATGGATTTAAAACTTATTTTTCGGTAAATCAATTACGAAATTTTTTTCTAGAATCCCTAAAATTTGTTTGACATCTTCTATGCGAAAATGTTCCATTTTCATAAGATCTTCTTGACTGTTATTCAAAAGGTCCAATAATGTATATATGTTGTACCTTTTGAGGCAATTATAGATTCTGGGAGGCAATTCTGATTGGTCAATAAAAATCGATTTCAACGCCATTTTTTTTTTATTTTTTGTTAGTTTAGCCAATTTATCATAAAAGGTAAAAGGGGGTAAAGGAACTATGTGTTGATTGTCCTCTAAATTGAAATTTTCTTCTTTGGTATGTAAAAAGGGAATCAATAAATCAATCAAATTCCGGGAGGCTTCGTGAAGTGCTTCTTTAGGAGTTAAACTTCCATTTGTCCATATTTCGAGAAATAGTATCTCTTTGTTACCATTTTCATAAGAATGAATACTATGATTCACATTTCGAACAGGCATGAATACAGGATCTATAGGATAACTTCCATCTTGAAAGGTATTTGGCGCTTTTATAAGATATCCACGATTCTTCTCTATTTGTAATCCAATAACCAACTCAATGGGTTCCGTCAAGCTAGCTATATGCTGTGTATTATCGACGATTTCTACATAAGGCGGTAAGATTATATCTTGAGCAGTTACATATCCAGGGCCCCTGACACAAATAGACGCCTCAGAAGTTCCATAGAGATTACTTCTCAATACGATTTCTTTCAAATTCATTAAAATTTCATGTACTGATTCTTGAATACCCATTATGGTAGAATATTCGTGTGATATTTTCTCAGATTTTGCGCGTGTGATACATGTTCCTTCGATTTCTCCAAGCAAAGCTCTTCGCATCGCAATGCCTATTGTGTCTGCTTGACCTTTCATAAGCGGAGACATAATAAAGCGCCCATACAAAAGACGCTTACTGTCTGCTGCTGATTCAACACACTTCCACTGTAGTGTCCGAGTAGATACTGTTATTTTCTCTCGAACCATAATAATATTATTTGATCTGATCATTGAATCATTTATTTCTCTTGTTTCTCTTGCTCTCTTGTTTCTCTTGCTATTGAAATATCTTCAATTTTTATTTCTACACACGTCTTTTTTTCGGGGGTCTACAGCCATTATGTGGCATAGGGGTTACATCCCGTACGAAAGTTAATAGTATACCACTTCTGCGAATAGCTCGTAATGCTGCGTCTCTTCCGAGACCGGGACCTTTAATCATGACTTCTGCTCGTTGCATACCTTGATCTACTACTGCACGAATAGCATTTGCCGCTGCGGTTTGAGCAGCAAATGGCGTCCCTCTTCTTGTACCTTGGAAGCCACAAGTACCGGCAGAGGACCAAGAAACCACTCGCCCCCGTACATCTGTAACAGTCACAATGGTATTATTGAAACTTGCTTGAATATGAATAACCCCCTTTGGTATTTTACGTATACTCTTACGTGAACCAATACGTCCACGTGAACCCTTTTTCCGTATAGCTTTTGCCATATTTTATCATCTCATAAATTTGAGTCAGAGATATATGGATATATCCATTTCATGTCAAAAAAGATCCCCTATTTATATATTGGTCTTTAACGAGTCTTATTATCCTTGTCTTTGTTTATGTCTTGGGTTGGAACAAATTACTATAATTCGTCCCCGACGACGGATTAGTCGACATTTTTCACAAATTTTACGAACAGAAGCTCTTATTTTCATATTTGCCACTCCTTACTTTAATTTTGAATCCATTTCTTGGAAGAAAATAAGTTTATTGAAATTTTTGATTTCGAATCGTATTCCTGCGAAAGAAATAGTGAAGTTGAAAAACACCTAATCTTTCGAATCTTTGTTGCGGAGTCGATAAATTATACGACCTCTGGTTGAATCATAACGACTTACTTCAATTTTGACTCTATCTCCCGGGAGTATCCGTATAAAACTACGTCGGATCTTTCCTGAAACATAACCTAGAATCAAATCTTCATTATCCAAACGAACCCGGAACATACCGTTGGGAAGCGATTCAGTAATTAAACCTTCATGAATCCATTTTTGTTCTTTCATTCCAGGTAAAGCCCCCTTGAAGTATCAACTAATGGAGGAGGAACGGTATTAGACAACTCGCTCCTTTTATTCTTTTTTTCACAAATAGGAAGTTTCAAACCCAACTTGGATATTAAAAGGATTACCATATATAACACAAAATTTCTCCGCCGATTTTTTCTTCTCGAGCTTCTCGGTCTGTCATTATACCCCGAGAGGTAGAAAGAATTACAATCCCCATCCCACCTAAAATTCTAGGAATTCTTTGATAGTTAGAATAGATTCGTAGACCCGGCCGACTGATCCGTTTTAAATTTAAAAGATTTCGATAAGTCCTTTTCCTATTCCTTTTATGTCGTAGGGTTAAAACCAAAAAATATTTGTTGTTTTCTCGATGTTTTCTCACGTTTTCGATAAAACCCTCTCGTAAAAGTATTTTAACAATACTTTGGCTGATATTAGTAGATGCTACTCGAACCACGCTTTTTCTATACATATCGGCATTTCGTATAGAGGTTATTATGTCAGCAATAGTATCACTACTCATGATTAATTAAAATGATTGGTGCCTCCAAATTTGGATATAATCAACATGCTTTTTTTTACATATTTGTTTATGAATATGAATTTTGAAAGGTATATACGTGAGACAAAATCTACTAAATGAATCTTAATCTATTTCTTTTAAATACCCTACTATAACCCATAACCATATCGTAGTCTCATTTTATAATACCTCGGGAGCTAATGAAACTATTTTCGTAAAATTGAACTGTCTCAATTCTCGAGCAATCGCACCAAAAACTCGAGTTCCTTTTGGATTTCCTTCTTGATCAATCACAACTGCAGCATTGTCATCATATCGTATTATCATACCGTTGTCACGTTTAAGTTCTTTACAAGTACGGACAATTACAGCTCTGACCACTTCTGATCTTTCTAGAGGCATGTTTGGAACTGCGTCTTTGATCACAGCAACAATAACGTCACCAATATGAGCATATCGACGATTGCTAGCTCCTATGATTCGAATACACATCAATTCTCGAGCCCCGCTGTTATCTGCTACATTCAAATGGGTCTGAGGTTGAATCATATCATTTTTTTTTTTTTTTTTTTTTTACAAAGGTCGAAGAAAAAAAGAAATATTATTTGTTCAAAAAAAGAAACCCGCACCCGCTATTTTTAAGGCCTATTTCTTTTTTATCCTGAAATGATGAATTGAGCTCGTATAGGCATTTTGGACGCTGCTATTGAAATAGCCCTTCTGGCTATATTTTCTGTTACTCCACCCATTTCATAAAGGATTCGACCCGGTTTAACAACAGCTACCCAATATTCGGGAGAGCCTTTACCGGAACCCATACGTGTTTCTGCGGGCCTTACTGTAACTGGTTTATCTGGAAATATACGGACCCATATTTTTCCACCGCGACGTGCATTTCGTGTCATTGCTCGTCGGCCTGCTTCTATTTGTCTAGATGTGATCCAAGCGGGTTCAAGTGCCTGAAGAGCGTATTTACCAAAACAAATAGTATTACCTCGATAAGATATTCCCTTCATTCTTCCTCTATGTTGTTTACGGAATCTGGTTCTTTTGGGGTTATAGTTGATGGTTTGTTTTGAATTCCATCTCTACTACAGAACCGGACGTGAGAGTTTCTTCTCATCCAGCTCCTCGCGAATAAAATCAATTCAAATTAAAGATTTTGAATTCTATTCAGATATAATATAATTTGAATTAAGATATACATGTATTTAATAAGTAATATACTGAATCATTGATTTCATTTAATCTAGATAAAATCTATTATTAATTTGTATATCTTGTTTGTATAGATAACTAAATCTAAATATATTAAATAACTCTTTTTTTCTTATATTTATCTATTTTAGAATGTTAAAACAAATCTTTCTTTTGTTTTACTCTTTATCGTATTGGATTGCCCCAATTTTAGCTTTAGCAATCCAAGAAAATAAAGTTTTCGCGGGCGAATATTTACTCTTTCAATTTCTATTTCAGTTATAGCATTAGTTTATAACTTTTCCGAATAGATGAATTGGTCTCTGGCCGGTTCCGCCATCCCGATCAATGAATCATTCGAATTCATTTTCACTAAAATCTTTTGAATTCACAGGTTCCATCGTTCCCATCGCTTCTTACTTAATGGTTAGGTCTGAATTCTACAACGGAGCTATTAGTTCTTGAGTCAATATTCTTAGTCTTTATTGGCTCGAAGCTCTTTATTTTTTGTTCGACGAGCAGATCCATTTAATGATGAATCCGTATTGATGCTTTATTACGCATATTTTTTCTGAGATGACTCATAGACCTTACATATTGGAATTCTATATCATCAATATCCTTTTTCTTTCTCTCATCCTTCCATTTATCCATACCCTTTCTTTTTTATTTCGATTGACAACTTAGAAGCAGATTTTTTAATAAAAAAAATTTTTCAGTTGCTACAAAAATATGAACAATATATCATATCTTGACTGGTTCTTTGGATCCAGATAATACGAAGTGATGAGTTGGTTATTACTTCTATAGTTATTTGTTTATACTATGGGGCTATTTTTTTTTTTTTTTTTATACTAACCCTCAAAAAACCAACGAGTCACACACTAAGCATAGCAATTTGCTCAAAAGATTAATTAAATTTTTATTAAACCCTATAGAATTATAATTGTTCATTTTTTTTTGATTGAACAGAAAAGAAAAAGAAGAAACTAATTTCTCATTTTTTGTTCCATCGCTGAATAGAATGCAAAGGGAAATAAAGGTTGATTATTCCCCTTCTATA